ATTCGTCTTTTACTTTCTTTACGCCAGCGGAGCAAAAAGTCTAATTGCTGTGCAATTGGCTGAATGTATTTCAGTATAATTGGATCTACGACGAAAAGATCACGCTCTGTAGGATTTGAACCTACGACATCGGGTTTTGGAGACCCGCGTTCTACCGAACTGAACTAAGAGCGCTTTTTTATCAGAATAAAAAAATCCTGTAAATATAAAGGCTTCTTTTTCTAATCCACCTATATTCTATAGTTTCATAAAAATAATGAGTTCTCGCAATTTCAATCTTATTCTGACTTACTGCCCTTTTTAGCAGCAATAGGTAGGGATGACAGGATTTGAACCCGTGACATTTTGTACCCAAAACAAACGCGCTACCAAGCTGCGCCACATCCCTTCAATTAGTCGACAGTGTCATTGTAGAGAATTCCTGTCTTGTTTTCCACATCCCTGCTTACTCTCCAAATTGTCTGCCTAGTTCGTCTTTTTGGTTTTATTTGACATATAGTAATAAGATACTAAGAAAAGAAATTATGGATCATTGTACAGTTCATTAGGTATTCCGTGTCCAACTCTAAGCGACCCTTAAGTACAGATATATCCGCCCGTATTTACGCTTTCTTTATGTATTACAAGGAGTTTTTTCAATGCGAGACCTAAAAACATATCTCTCTGTGGCCCCAGTACTAAGTACGCTCTGGTTCGGGTTGTTAGCAGGTCTCTTGATAGAGATTAATCGTTTTTTCCCGGATGCGTTGACATTTCCCTTTTTTTCATTCTAGTTATTGGTTATTGGTATCGACCGAAAGGAAGAATAGTAGAGATACGATCAAATATTAATTATTAATGATTAATCTACCCACTTTCCACTTTTCTTTTATTCTTTCTCTTTTTTCGATTTTCGAAAAAAGAGAAAGAATAAAAGAAAAGTGGATCTAACGTCTGCTCTGCTATCCTAGGGTTCAAATAAAATAATAGTAATAATATCAATCTCAATAAAGGCATGGGGGAGAGTAGGAAAATAAAGATCGGGGTCAAGAATAGAAGATCTTTAACTCAAATACCGCCCGAAATAGAGTTTCGAAATCATTGTTTATTATTTTTTTTAAGTTCTGTTTTTTTTTTTTTTGTACTACTTAACTATATTCGAAATTTAGTATGACTTTGATTTTTTATTTTAGTGCTTTTGATGTTTTATCGTTGGATTTAACGTTAGTAACTTTTATTTTTTATTAACTTCTATTTTTTATTGCTTCCTTATCTTTTTGTTCGTTTTGAATCAGCCGGATTGAGTAAATCCAAAAATAAAAGGAGGGCCATGGCAAAAAGTAAAGATGCGCGAATAAGAGTGATTTTGGAATGTACCTGTTGTATCCGAAACGGTGTTAAGAAAGTATCACCGGGCATTTCGAGATATATTACTCAGAAGAACCGGCACAATACACCTAATCGATTAGAATTAAGAAAATTCTGTCCTTATTGTTACAAACATATGATTCATGGGGAAATAAAGAACTAGATCGAATCAAGTCTGTCTTATCCTTGATATGGAAAAATGCCATTCTATTGTGGAGAACATATTGCAAGATAGAAAAATTCTATTTGTGGTAAAAAAAAAAAAGACAATTAAAATTACGAAATAGGATTTTTGGAATAATAAACTAAACAAACAAACCAAACCATGGATAAATCCAACCGACCTTTTCTTAAATCCAAGCGATCTTTTCGTAGGCGTTTGCCCCCAATTGAAGCGGGGGATCGAATTGATTATAGAAACATGAGTTTAATTAGTCGATTTATTAGTGAACAAGGAAAAATATTATCTAGACGGGTTAATCGATTGACCTTGAAAGAACAACGATTAATTACTATTGCTATAAAACAAGCTCGCATTTTATCGTTGTTACCTTTTCTCAACAATGAGAAACTGTTTGAAAAAACTGAGGCGAACACTAGAACTACTACTCCTGGTCTTATAACTAGAAATCAAACTAAATAATAAAGAAAATAAAAAATAGGCTTTGTTCACTTGAATCATAATTCCAATCCTAATGCAACCGCGGATTGTTGTTTGAGAAATCCAAGAATCCGTATGTTAACGTCGTACGAAAAAAATGAATCGGAAAAAATCTTTTTTTTCATTCATTTTGTCTACTTTAGTATATGAATTGTGACTGGGACTTCCCGGAGTTCGTTCTCCGGGAACTACATTTAAATTATTTTAGCGTATTCTTTACAATCTACTTTTTTATTTCGTTGGAAATCATATCAAGACAATTCCTATTTGATATAGCTATTTGGGACAGTATTTTCCGATTAAGAAGCAACCTACTTTTGTAGAGATCATGTATTAATTTACTATAACTATATAATACTCCCTTTTCTCGAATTACTGCATTTATACGGGTGATCCACAACCGACGAAAATTGATCTTTTGCTTTTCCCTATCCCGATGAGACGAAACCAAAGCTCTTATTCTCTGTTGAGTACTAGTTCGAGTAAGTCTTGAATGAGCCCCTCGAAAACTTGATGCAAATAAATGAATTTTTGTTCTTCGTCTTCGAGCTATATATCCGCGTTTAATCCTGGTCATTGAATAAACAAAACTTTGACAATAACTAATTGATTTTTTTCTTTCAGTTATTCTTCGGGTCTATTACTAACCAAACGGCTTTCCAATGTATAAAATAGAAATTCCAATGGCTTTGGCTACTATAACCTTCCCAACCACGATTTTTTTAGGTATTTTACTGCGAAATACGAAAGAAAAAATAAATTGTATTTTTATTTTGCGAGGTGTCAAAAATCTATTTATAGTTATTTAGAGTCAATACCAAAACGAACTAGAAATTGAATGGATAACGAAATAGTGGGTTCCATCGTTTCTATGGTTACTTTTTAAACGGTGAGGCCTTCCCTATACACCGGAGCCTTTCCTTCATGTTAGTGGTAACTTGTATAGTTCACACTACCCTGTTTGGCTCTACCTATAAATTATCCAGTAACAGATCTTTCACAATGAGACACGTCTGTACAGTAACGGTATTTAATTATGAAAGTTAGCTGGATAGCTGACCCTCGTAGTCCGTTCTTTTCTTGACCGAGTGAAAAATGACTTTTCATGTTTTTTTTTTTTGAACTTCAATAAGCTTTCATCCGCTTAATGCATAACCATTTGATTTTCTTGGTTACCAATGGAGACTTACTTAGGTGAGTGATTGGATTTGCACCAATGAAAACCATACGCTTTATACACATCAGTTCCTACCTTGTCCTGGTTTTTTTAATAGTGAATGACGTTCGTTCTTCCTGTTTATGCTATTCACTAAGGCGGATCATTCCTAGCGGAAAGCCCGGTTTATTGGTTTTTTGTGTCAGCTCATGATCTAAACGAGTCGCACATACACCCTAGTACATGTTCCTCGACGTTGAGGACATCCCCCAAGGGCGGGGGATTTCGTGACATTTCGAATTGGCTGTCTTGTATTTCTAATAAGTTGTTTAATGGTTGGCATGTTGAATTGTGTCCATAATGGGCTGGTTTAGATTGATCCTAACCACAGGATTCTAACTTTTTTTCTATTTAGTTTTTTTTTTATTTAAGTATTTAATTTGTTCTATTTCCGTTTAATAGAGAAACTCGGAGCTAAAATCTAAAATCCCGGATTTGAACAAAATAAAAATAGATTTATTTTGTTCAGTTAATTGCTACCAGATCAACAATTCCATAAGCTTGTGCTTCGTTTGCTGACATAAAAACGTCTCTTTCCATATCTTCAGATACAACCCATAAGGGTTTTCCAGTTCTTTGTACATAAACCATTGTGAGGGTTTCGCGTAGTTTGAGCAATTCTTCCGCTTCCAGGATAAATTCTCCCGTTTGCGCTTCATAAAAAGAACTAGCAGGTTGATGAATCATTACCCTGATCATAGAAGCGTTATATATATGGTCTGATGAAACAAACAGAAAAAAAAAGACAGATAAAGAATAAAATAATAATAAAGAAATCAAATAAAATAATAAGACAGGGATATAGAATTGAATGAACAACCGTACGGGCAACATTTTTTGTGGATTGCATACGGCTCTACAATTGGTTACATTCCATTCAAGAAAGAGAAAAATCGAATCCATCCCAGATGGGTAAATGACCAAATCGCCACCCTTACTTTCAACGGAAAAATACTATGGTGGTTCCGTTGCTTTATATTTTTATTTTATTGCTTTCTATTTTGAAATAGATTTTTTTCCTTTGATTCAGCAATCCCAAAGTTTCTTTTTTATCGAACGAAAAAGATTTTTCTTTTCGCATTCTTTTGTTATACCCTTTTTTTTTTTGAAACCATAAATATTGTATTTTAAGAGCCCTTCGGTGTGAAAACAAAAAAGTTTGTGACGCTGACTTGGATCCCTGATCGATAAGATCAAATCAGAAATACCCTTGACTTCATACCACTTTCTCGATATCTAATCGAATCATTTGAAAAAAAAAAAAACCAAAATTTTCATATCGAATTTGAAGTGCCATGCTATTATTACTTAATATTGATAGGGTGAAGGCATAGGTTTCTTTTTTCTCTCAACGACAAAACCTCATTGGCGCCAAGCGTGCGGGAATGCTAGACGTTTAGTAATTGCTCCCCCAACCAGGAGAAAAGAGCCCATTGATGCGGCTAATCCGATGCATATTGTATGGATCTCTGGCCCTACAAACTGCATAGTATCATAAATAGCTATTCCGGGTACGACCCATCCACCTGGAGAATTTATAAATAAATACAGGTCTTTGGTATTATTCTCAATACTGAGATATATCATAAGACCAACAAGTTGATTTGAGATCTCGCTATCAACTTCTTGGCCTAAAAAAAGTAATCTTTCGTGATAAAGTCGATTGAATAGGGTAAAATTTAGAATTGTATCCCTTAAGAACCGTACACGCACCTTTTAATGCATACGGTTCAAAACTATTTGCGCAAAAAAAATCAATGTATCCTTTATGGGCCTCTTTCTTTTGTCCTATTTTTTGTCCTATTATAAAAGTTCAATAAAGACGAATTTTGACTTATTTTCTTTCTTCTACTTATAATATTTCTTGGACTTCTAATAATAGAATAATAGAAACAAGTCAACAAACTTATAAAATTCGCTTCTTCTTGATGTATTGTTTTATCGAGATTCAATCCTAGTCACGATGTTATTTTCTTGTTCCCGAACGGGCCTCTTTCACCTTTTTAGGTTTCTGCTCTACTCCGGGTAAAGATCCGCCCGATTTTTATTTGCATATATAGGACAAATCTTCCCATCACCATTTTTTTGATCTTTACAAATAACCAAAAGGAATCGTTTCAGATACACAGCTATATTACCAATTGGGTTTTTTTTTGTCTAAACAGAGCCTGGATACTTCATTTTGTGAATACAACGACAGATAACCATAAATTATTCTAAGTACTATCAATTCCCCCCAACCAATAGAATGAATGCATCTAATTGGACTTCGCGCTCTATAATTCAATTTGATTTTCTTGGGCGAAACAGAGGATATCTCAATCGGGGTAGAGAACGGGTAAATACCATATGACCCAATATATCTGACAAGTCGCACTATACGTCAACCCAAGTTGCATCTTCCTCTCCAGGAATTCGGAAAGGAACTTTTGGAACACCAATAGGCATCAATTGAACGAAAAAAGAACTAAATACTGTCACTTTGATGGGGAAACGTAAAAATATCTTTTATTTTCCAATATAGGCTTTCTCATATTTAAATATTTAAAGTCCATAGGGGAAAAATTCAGAAATAAAGCCAACAAGACTAAATGAAAATTTATACGAATAAGTACTTCTACTGATAAATAAGGTTGGACGCATTTATTCAGAAAAAACGGTCTGAATAGCCCATTGCGCATTGGGACTTATCGAGTATAGAATAAATTTGCTTCTCTTTGTTCCTACGAATAAAATCCAAAAATATTGGAAAATAGTCCCACGAACAAGGAAGGTCCATAGAATAGTCATAACCTAGTCTTTCCTAATGCAATAAAGTTAAGTTACGTAGTGTCCTGATAAAAGGGGTATTTTTCATGGGTTTGCCTTGGTATCGTGTTCATACCGTTGTATTGAATGATCCCGGCCGGTTACTTGCTGTTCATATAATGCATACAGCTTTGGTTGCTGGTTGGGCCGGCTCAATGGCTCTGTATGAATTAGCAGTTTTTGATCCTTCTGACTCTGTTCTTGATCCAATGTGGAGACAAGGTATGTTCGTTATACCCTTCATGACTCGTTTAGGAATCACTAATTCATGGGGAGGTTGGAGTATCACAGGAGGATCTGTAACGAATCCGGGGATTTGGAGTTACGAAGGTGTAGCTGGAGCGCATATTGTCTTTTCGGGCTTATGCTTTTTGGCATCTATCTGGCATTGGGTCTATTGGGATCTAGAAATCTTTTGTGATGAACGGACAGGAAAACCCGCTTTGGATTTGCCCAAGATCTTCGGAATTCATTTATTTCTCGCCGGCGCGTCTTGCTTTGGCTTTGGGGCATTTCATGTAACAGGCTTATATGGCCCTGGAATATGGGTATCCGATCCTTATGGACTAACGGGAAAAGTGCAACCTGTAAATCCGTCGTGGGGGGTAGAGGGTTTTGATCCTTTTGCCCCGGGAGGCATAGCTTCTCATCATATTGCAGCAGGTACATTGGGAATATTAGCGGGTCTATTCCATCTTAGTGTCCGACCGCCACAACGTCTATACAAAGGATTGCGTATGGGAAATATTGAAACCGTACTCTCCAGTAGTCTCGCGGCTGTTTTTTTTGCAGCGTTTGTTGTTGCTGGAACTATGTGGTATGGTTCAGCAACAACCCCCATCGAATTATTTGGGCCCACTCGTTATCAATGGGATCAGGGTTACTTCCAGCAAGAGATATATAGAAGAGTTAGTGCCGGACTGGCTGAAAAGCAAAGTTTATCAGAAGCCTGGTCTAAAATTCCGGAAAAATTAGCTTTTTATGATTATATCGGTAATAATCCGGCAAAAGGAGGATTGTTCAGGGCAGGATCAATGGATAGCGGAGATGGAATAGCAGTTGGATGGTTGGGACATCCGGTTTTTAGAGACAAAGAAGGTCGTGAGCTTTTTGTTCGTCGTATGCCTACTTTTTTTGAAACATTTCCAGTGGTTTTAGTAGATGACGATGGAATTGTTAGAGCGGATGTTCCTTTTCGAAGGGCAGAATCGAAGTATAGTGTTGAGCAGGTAGGTGTAACCGTTGAGTTCTATGGCGGCGAACTCAATGGTGTCAGTTATAGCGATCCCGCTACTGTGAAAAAATATGCTAGACGTGCTCAATTGGGTGAAATTTTTGAATTAGATCGTGCGACTTTGAAATCCGACGGTGTTTTTCGTAGCAGCCCGCGAGGTTGGTTTACTTTTGGACATGCTTCTTTTGCTTTGCTCTTCTTCTTCGGACACATTTGGCATGGTGCTAGAACATTGTTCCGAGATGTTTTTGCTGGTATTGACCCCGATTTGGATGCTCAAGTCGAATTTGGAGCATTCCAAAAACTTGGGGATCCAACTACAATAAGACAGGTAGTCTAATACAAGAACTTTTTTTTGAGGGGTGGCAAAAATCTTGAAAAAGAAAGAGTCAAAAGCGGTTATTCAAATTCACGCCGGTATTCTACAGAAAATTCCCCCCAAAAAAGCAAAAACAAACAGATAGGGAAGCTATAATTGTAAATCACAATTTAATCTATGGAAGCATTGGTTTATACATTCCTTTTAGTCTCGACTCTAGGGATAATTTTTTTCGCTATCTTTTTTCGAGAACCACCTAAAGTTCCAACTAAAAAGATAAAATGATTTTTCATTATCTATATTGAAGTAATGGGCCTACCCAATATGGGTAGGCTCATGAACTAGTCCCCGTGTTCCTCGAACGGATCTCTTAGTTGTTGAGAAGGTTGCCCAAAAGCGGTATATAAGGCGTACCCGGTAAAACTTACAAGTAAACCAGATATAAAGATAGCGACTAGGGTTGCTGTTTCCATATAGAATTTCAAGACTCTAACGGGGTTCTCATAAGATCTTTATTTACAATGGAAAGGTATACAAAGTCAACAGATCTCACTGAATACAATAGTATTTATGGCTACAAAAACTGTTGAGAACAGTTCTAGATCGAACCCAAGACGAACTAATGCAGGTGGTTTATTAAAACCACTGAATTCGGAATATGGGAAAGTAGCTCCCGGATGGGGAACAACTCCTTTGATGGGTGTCGTAATGTCTCTATTTGCAGTATTTCTATCGATTATTTTAGAGATTTATAATTCTTCCGTTTTATTGGATGGAATTTCAATGAATTAAATTCGCAAATTCCTAACTTTTCTTTTGAATAATAAATAACTCAGTTAGAACTGATATTTTTTTATCTATGCTTTAGTATTGTATTGGTAGTTCGATCGTGGAATTTCTTTCTTTCGCTATTTCCGGAATATGAGTGTGTGACTTGTTAGAATTGATTCTATTGATAGTACAGAGAATAGTTCTGTCACCTTTATAAAGATGGTTCGACTTCGTCGGATATTTTGTTGAGTATTTGTAACACGAACTATATAAACTAGATTAAGAAAGATTGGAACTATGATTCAGACTTAAATATTTGACCTGATGTCCGGACTGCCAAAAGAATGTCAAACAGTTTGTTTTGGAAAAAAATTTCTTTTTTCTTTTTAAGTAAGTTTGTCTAATTCATGGAACATGTGATGAGCCCCTGTTCTTACTCAGGGAATCCTTGGCTTAAGTTCTGATTTTTTATGGAATCATCGCGGTTTTAGTATGAATCTGAGGTTTTGTTTTAATTGGGGTTTTAACAAGTAAATTCCTATCAATTCAACCAAAAATAAAGTAAAAAAAAAAGACACATTAGAGACCAAAACAAAATGAATTGTGGAAAAAATGGGTAAATAGAGGATTCAAGAGGCCCCTAAGGATCAACATAAAGACGATTGAGCCAACTTGATATTTTGGGTATTATCACCACACAGAACAGTTCTAAAATTTTTGTCTAAAGATCGAATCGAAGAGTAAGAAGCTTCAAACTTTTTATTCCATATCGAAATCTGACTATTATGTTGTTTTAGTTAGGTGGTTTTGCTTGAGCTGTACGAGATGAAAGTCTCCTATACAGTTCTGAGAGGGGAATTCTCAGCTATCTCAATAAAGTTTATGATTGGTTCGAAGAACGTCTGGAGATTCAGACCATTGCGGATGATATAACTAGTAAATATGTTCCGCCCCATGTCAATATATTTTATTGTTTAGGTGGGATTACGCTTACTTGTTTTTTAGTCCAAGTAGCTACGGGGTTTGCTATGACGTTTTACTATCGTCCGACCGTTACTGAAGCCTTTTCCTCTGTTCAATACATAATGACAGAAGCTAACTTTGGTTGGTTAATCCGATCGGTTCATCGATGGTCGGCGAGTATGATGGTTCTAATGATGATTCTACATGTTTTTCGTGTGTATCTCACAGGTGGGTTTAAAAAACCCCGCGAGTTAACTTGGGTTACCGGCGTGGTTCTGGCAGTATTGACCGCATCTTTTGGTGTAACTGGTTATTCTTTACCTCGGGACCAAATTGGCTATTGGGCAGTCAAAATTGTAACAGGTGTACCTGAGGCTATTCCTATAATAGGCTCCCCTTTGGTAGAATTATTGCGGGGAAGTGCTAGTGTGGGCCAATCCACCTTGACTCGCTTTTATAGTTTACACACTTTTGTATTGCCGCTTCTTACTGCTGTATTTATGTTAATGCACTTTCCAATGATACGTAAACAAGGTATTTCTGGGCCTTTATAAAAGATATATAATAGGTAGTTTTAATAGATAGTTTTAATTAATTCGTTTAGAGTTGAACTTTATTGCTATAACTATGGGTTATTGAAAATAATAAGACATAGATTTGGATATTTCTCTTCAACAAATC